TTTTTCCACCGAGCTAAGAAAAAAGGGGTGTCGATGCCTCTAGTAAACTAAAGTGATCGTTTAATAGCTATTTTGCTTCAATCTATCCTATCAAAAAAAAATTGAAGATTTAGTTACGATTAGAAATAGACTTGTCTATCTTTATCCATGGATCCTTTACTCATACTTATTCAATTGGAAGTATTGATCCAATAAAAAAAATTATGTTTCGTAATTTCATAATCCAATTTTTCAATTTATAATTGACCTTTGGAGACAAATCACGAGAATGTATATTATTCCTCGAATATTTCATTGAGAGGTAAAGGATTAAATCCTTTTAAGAAATAAAGTTTTTAATCGGAATATAAATCAAACCGAAAGAACCCTTAACTACTGACTGGGTTAATAGAACGAATCACACTTTTACCACTAAACTATACCCGCTACAATATTATTGTATATAAATGGATTCTTTGTCGAACAAGGGACTCTGGCGTCCTCAAGATAGGATGAGAAAAAATCCTGAAAATGAGAGCGTTGCCGTTTTTCGTTAGAAGACTTGATAAAATTAGAAAGAGGGATACTCATTAGCCTTGGCTTTTTTTTTTTCTTTTTCTTATTTAGCCAAAATTAATACAAATACCTTTTTGGTTATATGTTATAGTAAGATAAAGAGTCCTTTTCTGCTTCGGATTATTCTTTTACTTTAGATTTCAAAAAATACCAAGATTTTTTTCTACAGCAAGCAAAGGAGATTGCGGAATTATAGGAATCGTAGATAATCAATCATAGATAAAAAAAATGGATTGGATTTGAAAAAAAGAGCCCGGCCGGGTCGGTCTGACCAGGCCAAGCCGTGGAAATTCGAACTTAAAAAAGCCCGCCTTTTTTTTAATATCAAAAAGATATTTCTATAAAAAAAAAGAATGAAATTGTTGATAAAAGTGGTATCTATACAATAATCTATTTATTGAAATTTCTATTTCAAATAGATTAGCTAAAATCTATATATATATATATATAATAAGAAAGAATAAAATGAAAGAAGAGCTTTTTTTTTTCAAGCATTATCATTCTTTTTTGAGAACTGTAACATAGTAATTATTCTTTTTCAATTTCAATTAGGAGAGATGGCTGAGTGGACTAAAGCGTCGGATTGCTAATCCGTTGTGCGAGTTATTCGTACCGAGGGTTCGAATCCCTCTCTTTCCGTTTCGGTTTTTGACAGTGGAATCGATCAAACAAATCCTAATAACATTTAATGTTTAATGAAGCAAGGAACCCCACTTTTTTTGTTTTATTCTTCGCGCCCGGGATTACGTCCTGGATCATTAGATAGGAATCCGAAGATGAAGAGCGAAACAAAGAATATTACTACGGTGTAAACAAAGAGTTTGAGAGTAAGCATTATACAATCTCCAAGATCATTAAAAAAAAAAAAAAGAGAGAGAATAGATTCCCTTTTTTTAGACCACATATCCTATCTCGTTGACCTTGACACCAATAAATCAAGGAAGCGATTTCTTTCTAGAAATTGTAGAAATAGAAAAGAGTTTCAAAAATTTATTTATTTGCAATAAGAATGGAGCTTTTCATGACAAAAAAATTCCTTTCATAGTGAGTGGGGGACTCCAAGTCTAAGTAGTCTTTTCGATTAAAAACGGGTTGGAATGAGAAAATGGGGTAACCCAGATTTATCACGGCTATCAAAAAATTTCAAAGTTTGAATTGAGGGTTCCTTCATACTGTAAGACCTATACTTATCTGATTTTGTCTCTGATTTTCTCAATTGTTAGAATTTTTTTCTCAAATAAATCATGAATTTTTCTAGGACAGTCTAGTATTAAGGATCTCATCGAAAACTTACAGCGGCTTGCCAAACAAAGGCTAAGAGAAAAAAGAAAAGAGGTATTACCGGCATAACATCGACGATTGGATTCAAAAAAGCATAGGCTTCGGGCAATTTGGCGAATAAAAAACTATCCGAAAACGGTGTAGAATTAAAACAAATATTGATCAAATTAAAGATATTAAGCATAACAAATTCATTTTTTTTTTCTTGGATATTATTTTGATTAAGTTATTAATCTATTTTGAGATAAGGAAAAAATAAAGAAAGGAAAATAAGTCGGATTAAAAAAAACACATATTTCTTTGAACTCATCCAATCAAAAAAGCCCTTCCATTTTGATTTTAGAAGAGAATTGAAGAAATGAGACTTTCATACAATATCTTAATTGAATTCTATATAATGATCAAGAAATTCGGTTGAATTCTATATCTAGACATGTCAAAATCCTAACAATAAACTAATCTATTTCATACATTTTAGGAACTCGAATTGACGAAAAGGGAATACCCATATTACTCTTTAGTAGTTTTAAATAGAAATCAAAATGGGGCGTGGCCAAGTGGTAAGGCAACGGGTTTTGGTCCCGCTATTCGAAGGTTCGAATCCTTCCGTCCCAGAGTATATTTGTTTTCTATATCAGAATAAAGATAAAAGAAAAAAAGTGGATCTTTCTTAACTGCCTTTTAAGATCAAAAATCGGGCATTCTTTTATGATTTATCATTCCCCCAAAAACCAATTGGGAGAGTAGATAGGGGTTAATCAGTAATGTAAGATATCAATTTGAATATCTGTCTATGCCCAGTCCCAATCTTATTGATAAAAACTCAAATTAGATACGAAAATATGTTTTTTTTCTTTGAACCTCTTAGGTTATTTGGTGTTTGGTTCTAATGAATAATTGTAATTCTATTAACAATTGACGTGGGTGTGATTCATATCTCCCATCCGCTCTACTTTCGAGAAAGATTAGTTGGACCTCAAGCCAAAGAAGCCCCGCAAAAAGGAGGGAATGTTTATACACAGGGATTGCTAACCTAATAGTGCAATTTTTTTTTAATATTACTATTTTGTATTTTGTTTGTGAATCCTTACCTTAATTATCGATATGAAACTAAACAGAAACTAAATATTTAAGATAGAATATCCAGAATTTCTTCTGAATACGGCAATTTCTTATACTTTGTCATTCTGATTTTCTATTTCAGAATGAAATAAAAGAAAAACAGTGAAATTCAACTTTCTCCTTCATCAGGCTTTTTTATTCAATTCATTTTTAAAAAATTGTATTTATTTTTCCATCTAACTATCCCATTTAAATCATCGACGGTTCAATTGGAATCTCAATTCAATATATATGGATTTCTATCTCTTATGGTGATCGAATACAATTTATGGATCAAACTTTTTTTAAATAAAATAGGAAATTTTTTCAATTCAATTTTTCAATTCAATATTTATATTGAATTGAAAAAATATTAGATTGTCGAATCTATTCTATCAACTTATTTGAAGATACAACCAACGTAAGGCGCATTCAAAAAGATTCGTTTTTTTATTTATTTGCTTTTATTTAAAATTGAGAATATTTCTGGTATATTTTTCTTTTTTATTACAAAAAGAAATATATATATATTGTATTCATACAAAATAGGGTTAATTTAAATTATTACTGAGACTTTTTCTTCATCATAAATTACCTATTTCTTTATTATTTTCATATTTGATTTGAATCTATTCATATAGAAGAATCTAATAAGTTTAATACTAAGTATATTCGGAAGAGCTATAGATTACTACGTACTGACTGAACCGATGACTATTCATGATTCCGCAATTCAATCAATTACTTACACACCTATTAAAAACGGGAGGAATCTTATGTTATGGTAAAACTTCGTTTGAAGCGATGTGGTAGAAAGCAACGTGCGACTTGAAGGACATGGTCGATTTGCTGTGGATATTAAAACAAACCACCACCTTTTACTATATAGAAATGAAGGTGCTCTTGGCTCGACATTCTTTTCTACTCTTTTCTATCAGAACCCGTGTTTTTGTTGGGTTGGGATATAAACAGTCAGTATAGGGTGGAGCTCGAGTAGAAAATATTGATTTGATTTTTAAAGGGAAAGGATCTAGGGTTAGTTAATGTAAATCAAATCAATAAGTTGGAACAACTTCGTACATAAGTCTATTTTTGATATAGAAACGGAAAGGGTCTGACTCAAAGCATTTTCAATAAAAAAAAAGCAAACTAGTTGGAATTGTTAAAGCTCTTTCGATCAAAAGATTCTCATGCGGGAATCCATTGTTCATATGATTCCTTGATAGAAAGAGATCACAAACACAAAAAAAAGAAAAAAGGGGCATGTTGCTGCCATTTTTTGAAATGATTAAAGATCTCCGAAGTAATGTCTAAACCCAATGATTCAAGTTAAAGGATCCTGGAACAAGGAAATACCGTTTTCAATTGTCTCAATCACCAGATCAGAATAAAGAATCAAACTAGATTCTAAATAAGACAAACAAAAAGAAAGGGGTTAGAGATCACTCAATAAAAAAAAATAGCTAAGTATTTTTGGAGCTAGTTGAGAGGTATCCAACTTGAGTTATGAGAGTACGAATGTTTTTTTGCTTTTTCTTAAAAATAAGAAAGAAGGAAAAAGAAAGAGTAAAAAGAAGGAGTTAAATGTCCCATGGATTTGTTGGATTATAGATCGATTTGACATTCTAATTTCATGTACACATAGATATAACTTAACTTCTAATCATTTTTTCTTGAGCCGTACGAGGAGAAAACTTCTTATACGTTTCTGGGGGGGGTGTTTATTATTCAATTCAATCTATTCTATCCCAATGAGCCTTTTATCGAATCGTTGCAGTTGATGTTCGATCCCGAAGAGAAGGAAGAGATCTTCGAAAAGTGGGTTTTTATGATCCGATATATAATCAAACCCATTTGAATGTTCCTGCCATTTTATATTTTCTTGAAAGGGGTGCTCAACCTACAGTAACTGTTCATGACATTTTAAAGAAGGCGGGGGTTTACGGAACTTAATTTTTTTTAGCTAAAAAAATGTCATTCATTTTTGATTAATGAAATTTGTATTTCATTAATCAAATAAAAAAAAGAGGGTGTGGATGACTCATATAGAGCTTTGAATCAATTTTTCTTTATTATTTCCTCCCCCTCCTTTGCTCTATTTATAGTGTTTTCTTAGTATTTTATTTCTTATAATAAAATACTAAGAAAACAAACTAATAAAAAAATTGAAATCTATTTTTTCATTTGATTCTTATAGTTTTTTATATTCTTTGATAATCATTTATATTAAACAGTCACAATCATATTGACAACAATGTATCAAACAAATATAATTCGATCGTAGATAAATAGATCCATTTCTATTTATCCTTATTCATGCCGCAGAGATTGGGTTTTTACTTATGGATTCTTTGAATTTGTTGTGATACAAGAAATGATATTTTTTTGCCTGATAGAAGAAGTTTTTTAATGAATAAAAATGGTTAACACAAGAAGTGCTCTCTTAATTTTCACTTTTTCTAGTTCTATGTTTTTATTTTATATGAGAATTTCTTGTATTTTTAGCGGATCTGAATGAATGCTTAGAATCGAGTAGAAATTTGAATTTGATTCAATTTCTTACTAATTGAATGTTTTGATTGTGTTATGAAATTCCACATTTTTGATTCCGGTTATATCTCCATATTCTATTTCTTTTTTGGGTTGCTAACTCAACGGTAGAGTACTCGGCTTTTAAGTGCGGCTAGCATCTTTTACACATTTTTATGAAGAAAGGGATTCGTCCATACCATCGGTAGAGTTTCTAAGACCGCGACTGATCCTGAAAGGAATACATGGAAAAAATAGCATGTCGTATCAATAAAGAATTTAAAGTTTGGTCGAGTGAATAAATGGATAGAGTCCTAGGGACCCAATTATGGGAAAACTAAAAGCAACGAGCTTCTTTTCTTAATTTGATTTGAATGATTACCCGATCTAATTAACTGTTAAAACTAAATTAGTGCCTAATGGGGTAAATATCTTTCTTATGAGTGGATTATTGATTTTTTTGAGTCCTAACTATTCTATTAGTTATTCCCTATTTCTTAGGGATTAAGCATGAATGTGTAAAAGAAGCAGTATATTGATAAAGAGAATATCTTTTTTTTCCAAAATCAAAAGAGCGATTAGGTTGAAAAAAAAAAATAAAGGATTTCGAACCATCTTCTTATTTTAGAACAAACATACATCAATTAAATGAAAAAGGAGAGTGTAGAGAATCCGTTGATGAATCCACCTATCTTCGAGGTATCTATTATTGTTTATTCTTACTATAGATAATACCTTAGAGAATACCTTGGTTTGACCCTATCGCACTATGTATCATTTGATAACCGATTAGATCCCCCACCCTTGCTTTGGTTCAATTTGAGTTTGAAATGAAGGAATTTCAACAACTATATTTCGAACTAAATAGATCTCACCAATATGACTTCCTATACCCGCTGATTTTTCGGGAGTATATTTATGCGCTTGCTCATGATTATGTTTTCAATAGAAATAAATCATCAATTTTGTTGGAAAGTGTGCGTTATGACAATAAATCCAGTTCACTAATTATGAAACGTTTAATTACTCGAATGTATCAAGAGAATCTTTTGTTTATTTCTGCTAATGATTCGAAACAAAATCAATTTTTTGGGCACAATAAGAATAAGAATTTGTATTCTCAAATAATATCGGCAGGATTTGCCGTCATTGTGGAAATTCCATTTTCCCTACGAGTAGTGTCTTATTTACAAGGGAAAGAAGTAGAAAAATCTCATAATTTAAAATCACTTTATTCAATATTTCCTTTTTTAGAGGACAAATTCTCACATTTAAATTCTGTGTTAGATGTAGTAATACCCCACCCCATCCATCTTGAAATCTTGGTTCAAGCCCTCCGCTACTGGTTAAAAGATGCCTCTTTTTTGCATTTATTACGGCTTTTTTTCTACGAGTATTTTAATTTGAAGAGTCTTAGTACTTCACAGAAATGCATTTCTATTTTTAATCCAAGATTCTTCTTCTTCCTATATAATTCTCATATATGTGAATGCAAATTCATTTTCCTTTTTCTCCGTAATCGGTCCTATCATTTACGATCAATATCTTATGCAATCTTTCTTGAGCGAATCTATTTCTATGAAAAAATCAAACATCTTGTAGAAGTCTCTTCGAATGATTTTCAGAACAACCTATGCTTGTTCAAGGATCCCTTCATACATTTTGTTAGATATCAAGGAAAATGGATTCTCGCTTCAAAAGATACGCCTCTTCTGATGAATAAGTGGAAATATTACTTTATAAATTTATGGCAATATCATTTTTACGTATGGTCTCAATCAGGAAGGGTCCGTATAAAGCAATTATGCAAATATTCTCTTGACTTTTTAGGCTATCTTTCAAATGTGCAATTAAACCCTTCCGTGGTACGGAGTCAAATGCTAGAAAACTTATTTCTAATAGATAATACTATCAAGAAGTTGGATACAAAAATTCCAATTATTTCTATGATTGGATCATTGTCGAAAGCGAATTTTTGTAACGCATCAGGGCATCCCATTAGTAAGCCAACCTGGGTTGATTTGCCAGATTCGG